GCTAGCGTAGCTTAATGCAAAGCATAACACTGAAGATGTTAAGATGAGCCCTAAAAAGCTCCGCATGCACAAAGGCATGGTCCTGACCTTATTATCAGCTTTAACCCAACTTACACATGCAAGTATCCGCACCCCCGTGAGTATGCCCTCAATCCCCCACCCGGGGACAAGGAGCGGGCATCAGGCACAAACTTTTAGCCCAAGACGCCTAGCCAAGCCACACCCCCAAGGGAATTCAGCAGTGATAGACATTGAGCCATGAGTGAAAACTCGACTCAGTTAGGGTTAACAGGGTCGGTAAAACTCGTGCCAGCCACCGCGGTTAAACGAGAGACCCTAGTTGATAATATCACGGCGTAAAGGGTGGTTAAGGAGAGTAATACAAATAAAGCCGAATGGCCCCTTGGCCGTCATACGCTTCTAGGTGTCCGAAGCCCAATTAAACGAAAGTAGCTTTAATAAAATTCACCCGACCCCACGAAAGCTGAGAAACAAACTGGGATTAGATACCCCACTATGCTCAGCCATAAACCCAGATATTCTACTACAATTAGATGTCCGCCAGGGTACTACGAGCATTAGCTTAAAACCCAAAGGACCTGACGGTGCCTTAGACCCCCCTAGAGGAGCCTGTTCTAGAACCGATAACCCCCGTTAAACCTCACCACTTCTAGCCATCCCAGCCTATATACCGCCGTCGCCAGCTTACCCTGTGAAGGTAATAAAAGTAAGCAAAATGGGCACAGCCCAGAACGTCAGGTCGAGGTGTAGCGCACGAAGTGGAAAGAAATGGGCTACATTTTCTATTATCCAGAACACTACGAATATGCAACATGAAATAGTGCTTGAAGGAGGATTTAGAAGTAAAAAGGAAACAGAGTGTCCTTTTGAACCCGGCTCTAAGGCGCGTACACACCGCCCGTCACTCTCCCCTGTCAACACGCAATAAAGATTTATAACACCAAAGCACTGACAAGGGGAGGCAAGTCGTAACATGGTAAGTGTACCGGAAGGTGCACTTGGATTAAACCCAGGGCGTGGCTGAGTTAGTTAAGCATCTCACTTACACCGAGAAGACATCCATGCAAATTGGATCACCCTGAGCCAAACAGCTAGCCTAACCATTAATTTAAACCAGCAATATTTATAATAAAACATAAATTAAACGCCAAAAATTAAACCATTTTTTTACCTTAGTATGGGAGACAGAAAAGGTTCAACTTAGAGCAATAGAAAAAGTACCGCAAGGGAAAGCTGAAAGAGAAATGAAACAATCCATATAAGCACTAAAAAACAAAGATTAAATCTTGTACCTTTTGCATCATGATTTAGCCAGTACCCCTCAAGCAAAGAGACCTTTAGTTTGAAACCCCGAAACCAGGTGAGCTACCCCGAGACAGCCTATATAACTTAGGGCTAACCCGTCTCTGTGGCAAAAGAGTGGGAAGAGCTCCGGGTAGAAGTGACAGACCTACCGAACCTGGTGATAGCTGGTTGCCTGAGAAATGGATAGAAGTTCAGCCTCATATATCCCCAACCCAAAAACATTTATCTATAAGGCCATCTGAAGGGAAACATATAAGAGTTAGTTAAAGGGGGTACAGCCCCTTTAACAAAGGATACAACCTTAACAGAAGGATAAAGATCACAATATTTAAAACAACCTGTTCTAGTGGGCCTAAAAGCAGCCATCTAAATAGAAAGCGTTAAAGCTCAAACAGACCGAAGTTTATTATACTGATAAAAAATCTTATTCCCCTAACAATATCAGGCTATTCCATGCCCCCATGGAAGAAATTATGCTAAAATGAGTAACAAGAAGATACGCTCTTCTCCGCAACACAAGTGTAGACCAGATCGGACAGACCACTGGAAATTAACGAACCCAACCAAAGAGGGCAATGTGATAAATAAAAAAACCAAGAAAACCCCACAACTAACTATCGTTTACCCCACACTGGAGTGTTATAATTAAAGGAAAGACTAAAAGAAGGGGAAGGAACTCGGCAAACACAAGCCTCGCCTGTTTACCAAAAACATCGCCTCCTGCAACTAAATTAAGTATAGGAGGTCCAGCCTGCCCAGTGACTACGAGTTCAACGGCCGCGGTATTTTGACCGTGCAAAGGTAGCGCAATCACTTGTCTTTTAAATAGAGACCTGTATGAATGGCTAAACGAGGGCTTAACTGTCTCCCCCTTCCAGTCAGTGAAATTGATCTATCCGTGCAGAAGCGGATATAATATTACAAGACGAGAAGACCCTTTGGAGCTTAAGGTACAAACTTAACCACGTCAAACAACTCAATAAAAAGCAGAAACTTAGTGGAGCCTAAGATTTTACCTTCGGTTGGGGCGACCGCGGAGGAAAAACCAGCCTCCGAGTGGAATGGGTTATAAACCTAAAACCAAGAGAAACACCTCTAAGCCGCAGAAAATCTGACCAATAATGATCCGGCCTCACAGCCGATCAACGAACCAAGTTACCCTAGGGATAACAGCGCAATCCTCTCCCAGAGTCCATATCGACGAGGGGGTTTACGACCTCGATGTTGGATCAGGACATCCTAATGGTGCAGCCGCTATTAAGGGTTCGTTTGTTCAACGATTAAAGTCCTACGTGATCTGAGTTCAGACCGGAGCAATCCAGGTCAGTTTCTATCTGTAATGCTACTTTCCCTAGTACGAAAGGATCGGAAAAGAGGGGCCCATACTTAAAGCACGCCCCGCCCCTAATTAATGAAAACAAATAAATTAAACAAAGGGAGGGCTTAACCCCTGCCGCCCAAAATAAAGGCATATTGGGGTGGCAGAGCATGGTAAATTGCGAAAGGCCTAAGCCCTTTACACCAGAGGTTCAAATCCTCTCCCCAGTTATGCTAAACACTCTAATAAATCATCTAATTAATCCCCTAGCCTATATTGTCCCAATTCTCTTAGCAGTAGCCTTTCTCACCTTACTGGAACGGAAAGTCCTGGGATATATGCAACTGCGTAAGGGACCTAATGTGGTTGGACCCTACGGGCTACTACAGCCCATTGCTGATGGTGTAAAACTATTTATTAAAGAACCCGTGCGGCCTTCAACATCCTCTCCATTTTTATTTTTAGCAACCCCAATTCTCGCACTAACCCTAGCCATAACGCTATGGGCACCAATGCCTATACCCTACCCAGTCATTGATCTAAACCTAGGAATCTTATTTATCCTAGCCCTATCAAGCCTCGCAGTTTACTCAATTCTGGGATCAGGGTGAGCATCAAATTCAAAATATGCACTAATTGGAGCCCTTCGGGCAGTGGCTCAAACAATTTCATATGAAGTCAGTCTGGGATTAATTCTTCTCTCAGTAATTATTTTCTCAGGAGGATACACCCTTCAAACATTTAATACAACCCAAGAAAGCATCTGACTATTAGCCCCTGCCTGACCTCTAGCTGCAATATGGTACATCTCAACCCTAGCCGAAACAAACCGAGCACCATTTGATCTAACAGAAGGGGAATCAGAACTAGTATCAGGCTTCAATGTAGAGTATGCAGGGGGCCCCTTTGCCCTATTTTTCCTAGCCGAGTACGCCAACATTTTATTAATAAATACACTATCAGCCGTGCTCTTCTTAGGAGCATCTCACTTCCCTAACATACCAGAACTAACAACTATTAGTCTAATGGTTAAAGCCGCTCTACTATCAGTTGTTTTCCTATGAGTACGAGCCTCCTATCCACGATTCCGATATGACCAACTCATACACCTTGTCTGAAAAAACTTCCTCCCTCTCACCCTTGCCCTAGTATTATGACACATTGCTCTGCCAATTTCACTAGCAGGACTTCCCCCACAACTATAGCTCGGAACTGTGCCCGAATGCCTAGGGACCACTTTGATAGAGTGGCCAATAGGGGCTAAAATCCCCTCAGTTCTTAGAAAGAAGGGGGTCGAACCCATGCCCAAGAGATCAAAACTCTTAGTGCTTCCTCTACACCACTTTCTAAGATGGGGTCAGCTAATTAAGCTTTCGGGCCCATACCCCGAACATGACGGTTAAAGTCCCTCCTCCATCAATGAACCCCTACGTACTAATAATTTTATTATCCAGCCTAGGATTGGGGACCACTCTTACTTTCGCTAGCTCCCACTGATTACTAGCCTGAATAGGACTAGAAATTAATACCCTGGCAATCGTTCCCCTGATAGCACAACACCACCACCCTCGAGCAGTAGAAGCCACTACAAAATACTTCTTAACCCAAGCCACCGCAGCAGCAATAATTTTATTTGCAAGCACAACAAATGCCTGAATCTCCGGAGAATGAGATATAAATAATATATCAAACCCAATTGCCAGTGCAATAGTTATGACTGCTTTAGCACTCAAAATCGGATTAGCACCAATACACTTCTGATTACCAGAGGTATTACAAGGACTAGACCTATTGACAGGCCTAATTCTTTCAACCTGACAAAAACTAGCCCCATTAGCCCTCATTATTCAAATAGCCCAAGCTGTTGACCCACTTTTATTAACCCTCCTGGGACTTATATCCACGCTAGCCGGAGGGTGGGGAGGACTAAACCAAACACAACTACGAAAAATCTTGGCCTACTCCTCTATTGCACACATGGGCTGAATAATGATTGTTCTTCAATACGCCCCCCAACTTACGATCCTGGCACTAGGAACCTATATTTTCATAACTTCAGCAGCCTTCCTTACCCTAAAAACATCATCTGCCACAAAAATCAACACCTTAGCAATAACATGATCAAACAGCCCGACCTTAACAGCAACCACAGCACTAGTCCTACTATCACTGGGGGGCCTACCCCCACTAACAGGATTTATGCCAAAATGATTAATTCTTCAAGAGCTTACAAAACAGAACCTTCCCATCACCGCCACTATTATAGCCCTTGCCGCCCTATTAAGCCTATACTTTTACCTTCGACTATGTTATGCAATAACACTTACCATTTCCCCTAACACAGTTAACTCAACCACCCCTTGACGAATACGGACAACCCAAACCTCCCTACCACTAGCCATCTCCACCACAATTGCGCTTGGCCTTCTACCCGTAACCCCGGCTATTTTAATATTAGCCACCTAAGGGACTTAGGATAGCACCAGACCAAGAGCCTTCAAAGCTCTAAGCAGAAGTGAAAATCTTCTAGTCCCTGATTAAGACCTACAAGACTCTATCTTGCATTTTCTAATTGCAAATCAAATGTTTTTATTAAACTAAGGCCTTACTAGATGGGAAGGCCTCGATCCTACAAACTCTTAGTTAACAGCTAAGCGCTCAAGCCAGCGAGCATCCATCTACTTTCCCGCCGTTAGCCTAGTAAGGCGGGAAAGCCCCGGCAGAGTATTACTCTACGTCTTTGGATTTGCAATCCAACATGTTTCTTCACCACAGGGCTTGTGGTAAGGAGAGGACTTAAACCTCTGTCTTCGGGGCTACAACCCGCCGCCTAAACACTCGGCTACCCTACCTGTGGCAATTACGCGCTGATTCTTTTCTACAAACCACAAAGACATTGGTACCCTTTATCTTGTATTTGGTGCCTGAGCCGGAATAGTTGGCACTGCTTTAAGCCTTCTAATTCGAGCTGAGCTTAGCCAACCAGGGTCACTCCTAGGTGATGACCAAATTTATAATGTCATCGTCACTGCCCACGCCTTCGTAATAATTTTCTTTATAGTAATGCCAATTCTAATCGGAGGGTTTGGAAACTGACTTGTACCACTAATAATTGGAGCACCAGATATAGCATTCCCTCGAATAAACAACATAAGCTTCTGGCTCCTCCCCCCATCATTTCTTCTACTCCTAGCCTCTTCTGGTGTTGAGGCTGGAGCCGGAACAGGGTGAACAGTCTACCCCCCACTTGCAGGTAATCTTGCACACGCAGGGGCATCTGTAGATTTAACAATCTTTTCACTTCATCTGGCAGGTGTATCATCAATTCTAGGGGCAATTAATTTCATCACAACTACAATTAATATAAAACCCCCAGCTATCTCTCAATATCAAACACCCCTATTTGTGTGGGCGGTACTTGTAACAGCCGTGCTTCTTCTACTATCACTACCCGTCTTGGCTGCCGGAATTACAATGCTTCTTACAGATCGAAACCTTAATACCACATTCTTTGACCCCGCCCGGAGTGGAGACCCAATTCTATATCAACACCTATTCTGATTCTTTGGTCACCCAGAAGTTTATATCCTCATTTTACCAGGATTTGGCATCATTTCCCATGTTGTAGCGTACTACGCCGGCAAAAAAGAACCATTCGGTTATATAGGAATAGTATGGGCTATAATGGCTATTGGCCTCCTTGGCTTTATCGTCTGAGCCCACCACATGTTTACCGTCGGAATAGATGTAGACACCCGAGCATACTTCACATCCGCAACAATAATTATCGCCATTCCCACAGGAGTAAAAGTATTTAGTTGACTTGCCACACTGCACGGAGGCTCTATCAAATGAGACACTCCAATACTATGAGCCCTGGGGTTCATTTTCCTTTTTACAGTCGGAGGGTTAACAGGAATTGTACTAGCCAACTCATCACTAGATATTGTCCTCCACGACACATACTATGTAGTCGCACACTTCCACTATGTCTTATCAATAGGTGCCGTGTTTGCTATTATAGCAGCCTTCGTACATTGATTCCCACTATTCTCAGGATACACTCTTAATGACACCTGAACAAAAATTCACTTCGGCGTAATATTTATTGGTGTTAACCTAACATTCTTCCCTCAGCACTTCCTAGGCCTAGCCGGAATGCCTCGACGATACTCTGACTACCCAGACGCATATGCCCTATGAAATACAGTATCCTCTATTGGATCACTCATTTCCCTAGTTGCAGTAATTATATTCCTATTTATTCTGTGAGAAGCCTTCGCCGCCAAACGGGAAGTATCCTCAGTAGAAATAACCACAACAAATGTTGAATGACTTCACGGCTGCCCTCCACCCTACCACACATTTGAGGAACCAGCATTCGTGCGAGTTCAATCAAACTAACGAGAAAGGAAGGAAATGAACCCCCGTATACTGGTTTCAAGCCAGTCACATAACCACTCTGTCACTTTCTTCTAAAGACATTAGTAAAATGCAAATTACATCACCTTGTCAGGGTGAAATTGCAGGTTAAATCCCTGTATGTCTTAAGCCCATGGCTTAATGGCACATCCCACACAACTAGGATTCCAAGACGCGGCATCACCCGTTATAGAAGAGCTTCTACATTTTCATGACCATGCTCTAATAATTGTATTCTTAATTAGCACCCTAGTACTTTATATTATTATTGCAATAGTTTCAACTAAACTCACCAACAAGTACATTCTAGACTCCCAGGAAATCGAAATTGTATGAACCGTTTTACCAGCTGTGATTCTAGTCTTAATTGCCCTACCCTCCCTTCGAATTCTTTATCTTATAGACGAAATTAATGACCCCCACCTAACAATTAAAGCCATAGGACACCAATGATACTGAAGCTACGAATATACAGATTATGAAGACCTAGGCTTTGACTCCTACATGGTCCCAACCCAGGACCTTCTGGCCGGCCAATTTCGACTACTAGAGACCGACCATCGAATAGTAGTCCCTATAGAATCACCAATCCGTGTACTGGTGTCTGCCGAAGATGTTCTTCACTCTTGAGCTGTTCCATCTTTAGGTGTAAAAATAGATGCAGTACCTGGACGACTAAACCAAACTGCTTTTATTGCCTCACGCCCAGGTGTGTTCTATGGACAGTGTTCTGAAATCTGCGGCGCTAATCACAGCTTTATGCCTATTGTAGTTGAAGCCGTCCCACTAGAACACTTTGAAAGCTGATCCTCACTAATACTACAAGACGCCTCACTAGAAAGTTAATTATTGGATAAAGCGTTGGCCTTTAAGCCAAAGTTTGGTGACTACCGACCACCTCTAGTGAAATGCCCCAACTTAACCCTAATCCTTGATTTGCTATTCTAGTGTTTTCATGAATTATTTTCCTTACCATTATCCCAACTAAAATTTTAAATCACACAACACCTAACGAGCCCACCCCTATAAGTGAAGAAAAACACAAAACTGAATCCTGAGACTGACCATGATAACAAGCTTTTTTGACCAATTCGCAAGCCCGTCTTTTATAGGAGTTCCACTCATTGCTGTCGCAATTATACTGCCCTGAGGCCTATTTCCAACTCCCCCCTCTCGATGAATAAACAACCGACTTATTACCCTCCAAACATGATTCATTAACCGATTTACCAACCAACTACTTATGCCCCTGAATTTAGGGGGCCATAAATGAGCCCTATTATTTGCCTCCCTAATAGTATTCCTTATGACCATTAATATGTTGGGCCTCCTACCGTATACCTTTACACCCACAACACAGTTATCTCTAAACATAGGGCTTGCCGTACCATTATGGCTCGCCACCGTAATTATTGGTATACGTAATCAGCCAACAGTGGCTCTTGGACACCTCCTACCAGAAGGCACCCCAGTACCCCTAATCCCCGTACTAATTATCATCGAAACAATTAGCCTCTTTATTCGTCCTTTAGCCCTCGGGGTTCGACTTACTGCAAATTTAACTGCAGGCCACCTCTTAATTCAACTTATTGCCACAGCAGTATTTGTATTACTACCAATAATACCAACAGTAGCAATCCTAACAGCCGCCGTACTCTTCCTTCTCACACTCCTAGAAGTGGCAGTTGCAATAATTCAGGCTTACGTCTTTGTTCTCCTACTAAGCCTCTACCTACAAGAAAACGTCTAATGGCACACCAAGCACATGCATATCATATGGTTGATCCTAGCCCATGACCCCTAACCGGAGCCGTCGGTGCTCTATTAATAACATCCGGCCTAGCTATCTGGTTTCACTTCCACTCAACAACACTAATAATCCTTGGACTAATTCTTCTACTTCTTACAATATTCCAATGATGGCGTGATATTATCCGAGAAGGAACCTTCCAAGGACATCACACGCCCCCAGTACAAAAGGGTCTGCGTTACGGAATAATTTTATTTATTACTTCAGAAGTATTCTTTTTCCTTGGATTCTTTTGAGCTTTCTACCACTCAAGCTTGGCACCAACCCCTGAACTAGGAGGATGCTGACCACCAACAGGAATCACTACACTAGACCCATTTGAAGTACCCCTCCTCAATACAGCAGTACTACTAGCATCCGGGGTCACAGTTACATGAGCCCACCACAGCATTATAGAAGGTGAACGTAAACAAGCCATCCAGTCCTTAACACTTACAATTCTTCTAGGATTATACTTCACTGCCCTACAAGCCATAGAGTACTATGAGGCACCTTTCACAATTGCAGACGGAGTATACGGCTCCACATTCTTCGTAGCCACAGGATTTCACGGATTACACGTAATTATTGGCTCAACATTCCTGGCTGTTTGTCTCCTTCGCCAAATCCAATACCATTTTACATCCGAACACCACTTCGGCTTCGAGGCCGCTGCCTGATACTGACACTTTGTTGACGTAGTCTGACTATTCCTCTACGTATCTATTTACTGATGAGGCTCATATCTTTCTAGTATTTAAATTAGTACAAGTGACTTCCAATCATTTAGTCTTGGTTAAACCCCAGGGAAAGATAATGAACTTTATTACAACCATTCTCATTATTACTATAACTCTGTCCTCAGTCCTAGCAATTGTGTCTTTTTGATTACCACAAATAAACCCAGACGCAGAGAAGCTCTCACCATATGAATGTGGATTTGATCCACTAGGATCTGCACGTTTACCCTTCTCCCTCCGATTCTTTCTAGTCGCTATTCTATTTCTCCTGTTTGATTTAGAAATTGCCCTCCTCCTCCCTCTACCCTGAGGGGATCAACTTCACAGCCCCACTGAAACATTTTTTTGAGCAACCGCAGTTCTAATCCTCTTAACCCTTGGACTAATTTACGAATGAACCCAGGGCGGCCTAGAATGGGCTGAATAGGGAGTTAGTCCAAAAAAGACCTCTGATTTCGGCTCAGAAAATTGTGGTTAAAGTCCACAACCCCCTTATGACACCAGTACACTTTAGCTTTAGTTCAGCATTTATTTTAGGACTGATAGGATTAGCATTCCACCGTACCCACCTCCTCTCTGCACTCCTGTGTTTAGAAGGAATGATGTTGTCCCTCTTCATTGCATTAGCCCTATGGGCCCTACAATTTGAATCTACAAGCTTCTCAACAGCCCCAATGCTTCTATTAGCATTTTCCGCCTGTGAAGCAAGCACTGGCCTCGCACTCCTGGTAGCCACAGCCCGCACCCACGGAACCGATCGCCTACAAAACCTCAACCTCCTACAATGTTAAAAGTATTAATCCCCACAATTATAATATTTCCAACAATTTGACTCGTTTCCCCAAAATGGTTATGAACAACTACAATTGCGCACAGCCTCTCAATTGCCCTAATTAGCCTCACATGGTTAAAATGAACATCAGAAACCGGATGAGCTACATCTAACACATATTTAGCCACCGACCCACTATCAACCCCCCTGTTAGTCTTAACCTGCTGATTATTACCCTTAATAATTTTAGCCAGTCAAAACCACATTAACCCGGAACCCATCAACCGACAACGTCTTTATATTACGCTGCTCACGTCACTGCAGACTTTCCTGATTATAGCATTTGGGGCCACAGAGATTATTATATTTTATATTATATTTGAAGCCACACTTATTCCAACCTTGATCATTATTACTCGATGGGGAAACCAGGCCGAGCGATTGAATGCAGGAACTTACTTCTTGTTCTACACACTAGCAGGCTCCCTTCCACTTTTAATTGCACTACTCCTACTCCAGCAATCTACAGGAACCTTATCCATATTAATTGTTCAATATTCACAGCCTCTGCTACTGGACACCTGGGGCCATAAGCTCTGGTGAGCCGGCTGTCTAATTGCATTTTTAGTAAAAATACCATTATACGGTGTCCACCTGTGACTTCCTAAAGCACATGTAGAAGCCCCCGTCGCAGGATCTATAGTACTAGCAGCAGTATTATTAAAACTAGGCGGATACGGAATAATACGAATAATAATTATGCTAGACCCCTTGTCAAAAGAATTAGTTTATCCATTTATTATTCTAGCGCTCTGAGGAATTATCATGACAGGATCAATTTGCTTACGGCAAACAGACCTAAAGTCACTAATCGCCTACTCATCAGTTAGCCACATAGGACTTGTAGCAGGCGGTATTTTAATTCAAACCCCCTGAGGATTCTCTGGCGCAATTATCCTAATAATTGCACACGGGCTAGTATCATCAATACTATTTTGCCTAGCTAACACAGCCTATGAACGAACTCACAGCCGAACCATAATTCTTGCTCGAGGACTTCAAATAATTTTCCCATTGACAGCAGTATGATGGTTCATCGCTAATCTAGCTAATCTAGCACTACCCCCTCTACCTAACCTAATAGGAGAGCTTATAATTATTACAACCCTTTTTAACTGATCCCCATGGACCATCGCACTCACCGGAACAGGAACACTAATTACAGCGGGTTACTCCCTTTACATGTTCCTAATATCCCAACGAGGCCCAACACCAAACCACATTATAAAACTCCCACCCTTTCACACCCGAGAACACCTGCTCATGGCCCTACACCTCATCCCAGTCATCCTACTTGTAACAAAGCCAGAACTTATGTGAGGTTGGTGCTACTAGTAAATATAGTTTAACTAAAATATTAGATTGTGATTCTAAAGACAGGAGTTAAAACCCCCTTATTCACCAAGGAAGGACAGAAATCAATAAGTACTGCTAATCCTTATGCACCGCGGTTAAAATCCGCGGCTTCCTCACGCTTCTGAAGGATAACAGTCTATCCATTGGTCTTAGGAACCAAAAACTCTTGGTGCAAATCCAAGTGGAAGCTATGAATTCAACAACATTAATTTTATCATCTTCACTTATGCTAGTTACTACAGTTCTTATCATCCCGCTACTCACAACACTTAACCCAAAATCAAAAGATTCAGAATGAGCCAACACAAGTGTAAAAACCGCTGTTAGCACCGCATTCTACATTAGCCTTATTCCACTTATAATCTTCCTTGACCAAGGAGTGGAAAGTATTACCACAAACTGACACTGAATAAATACACACGTATTTGACACAAACATTAGCTTTAAATTCGACCACTACTCCCTCATCTTCATCCCTATTGCCCTCTACGTCACCTGATCAATTTTAGAGTTTGCACTATGATATATACACTCCGACCCAAACATGGCCCGATTCTTTAAATATCTTCTGCTATTTTTGGTAGCCATAATTACTCTTGTCACTGCTAACAACATATTTCAGCTATTTATTGGCTGAGAAGGTGTTGGAATCATGTCCTTCCTGCTAATCGGCTGATGGTATGGGCGGGCAGACGCTAACACAGCAGCCCTTCAGGCCGTTATCTACAATCGGGTTGGAGACATTGGACTTATTTTAAGCATGGCCTGGTTCGCAATAAACCTTAACTCCTGAGAAATTCAACAAATCTTTTTCCTCTCAAAGAATTTTGACACAACGATTCCACTAATAGGACTTATTCTTGCAGCAACAGGAAAATCGGCCCAATTCGGCCTCCACCCCTGACTCCCATCTGCCATAGAGGGCCCCACACCAGTATCCGCCCTACTACACTCTAGCACTATAGTCGTTGCCGGAATTTTTCTACTTATTCGCCTTCACCCCCTTATAGAAAACAACAAGACCGCTCTAACACTTTGCCTATGCCTGGGAGCCCTAACTACACTGTTTACAGCCACCTGCGCCCTAACCCAAAATGATATCAAGAAAATTGTAGCTTTCTCAACATCTAGTCAACTAGGCCTAATAATAGTTACAATTGGACTTAATCAACCACAATTAGCATTCCTCCACATTTGTACACACGCCTTCTTCAAAGCCATGCTGTTCCTCTGCTCGGGGTCAATTATCCACAGCCTCAACGATGAACAAGACATTCGAAAAATAGGGGGCCTACACAAACTAATACCCGCTACATCAACCTACCTAACAATTGGCAGCCTAGCACTCACAGGCACCCCCTTCCTAGCCGGATTCTTTTCAAAAGATGCTATTATTGAAGCCCTAAACACCTCATATCTCAACGCCTGAGCCCTAACTCTTACACTTATTGCTACATCCTTCACCGCAGTCTATAGCTTCCGGGTTATTTTCTTCGTAACCATGGGCTCCCCCCGCTTCCTGCCTCTATCCCCCATCAACGAAAACAACCCTCTAGTAATTAAACCCATCAAACGACTAGCCTGAGGAAGCATTGTTGCAGGACTTCTAATTACGTCCAACTTCCTACCATCAAAAACCCCAGTTATAACCATACCAATGACCCTAAAAGTAGCAGCTCTTGTAGTTACTATCATCGGGTTATTAGTAGCCATGGAACTTGCATCTATAACCAATAAACAAGTGAAAACTACCCCTACAATTCCACCACACAACTTCTCAAATATACTAGGTTATTTCCCCGCAATAATCCACCGCATGCTCCCAAAACTTAACCTCACCCTAGGACAAAAAACCGCTACTAAACTTGATCAAACCTGATTTGAGCTCTCTGGCCCAAAAGGACTCACTCTTACCCAAATAATAATAGCAAAATTCATAAATGATATCCAACGCGGTATAATTAAAACATACTTAACTATATTTTTACTTACCCTCATTCTGGCCATCCTCCTAATTCTCATCTAAACTGCTCGAAGAGTGCCACGACTTAAGCCACGCGTTAACTCCAACACCACAAGTAACGTTAAAAGCAACACCCAAGCACAAATAACTAATATAGCCCCACCAAAAGAATATATAACAGCCACACCACTCACATCCCCCCGCAACATAGAAAATTCTTTTAAACCATCAATAATAATTCAAGAACCCTCATACCACCCCCCTCAAAACATCCCGGCCATTAAGATAACCCCTAATAAATAAATTAGTACATAACCAGCAACAGACCGGCTCCCCCAAGCTTCAGGAAAGGGCTCAGCCGCTAAAGCCGCTGAATATGCAAATACTACAAGCATGCCCCCAAGATAAATTAAAAAAAGAACTAGAGATAAAAAAGACCCCCCACACCCGACCAAAATCCCGCACCCAACCCCCGCTGCTACCACCAACCCTAAAGCAGCAAAATATGGAGTTGGATTGGAAGCAACAGCAATTAACCCCACAATCAAAGCCACTAATAACATAAACATAAAATAGGTCATAATTCTTGCTCGGATTTTAACCGAGACCGATGACTTGAAGAACCACCGTTGTAGTTCAACTACAAGAACTAATGGCAAGCCTACGAAAAACCCATCCCTTAATAAAAATCGCTAATGACGCACTAGTTGACCTACCAACACCATCCAATATTTCAGTCTGATGAAACTTTGGGTCTCTACTGGGACTTTGTTTAATTGTACAAATCCTAACAGGACTATTTTTAGCTATACACTATACCTCGGACATCTCAACCGCATTCTCTTCAGTAGCCCACATCTGCCGAGATGTAAACTATGGCTGACTAATTCGAAACCTACACGCTAACGGAGCATCGTTCTTTTTCATCTGTATCTACCTACACATTGCCCGAGGCCTATATTACGGATCTTACCTCTACAAAGAAACCTGAAATATTGGAGTTGTTTTACTTCTACTAGTCATAATAACAGCCTTCGTAGGATATGTTCTCCCATGAGGGCAAATATCCTTTTGAGGCGCCACAGTAATTACAAACCTCCTATCAGCAGTTCCTTACATAGGCGATATACTAGTTCAATGAATCTGAGGTGGCTTCTCAGTAGATAACGCAACCCTGACACGATTCTTCGCATTCCACTTCCTACTGCCATTTATTATCGCCGCCGCAACCATTCTTCACCTACTGTTTCTTCACGAAACAGGATCAAACAACCCAGTCGGCCTAAACTCCGACGCAGATAAAATTTCATTCCACCCCTACTTCTCATATAAAGATCTTCTAGGATTTGTACTTATATTATTAGCACTCACATCATTAGCGCTATTCGCCCCAAATCTACTAGGAGACCCAGACAACTTCACACCCGCAAATCCCATAGTTACCCCACCACATATTAAACCAGAGTGATACTTCCTATTTGCCTATGCCATCTTACGATCTATCCCTAATAAACTAGGAGGGGTCCTCGCATTATTATTCTCTATTTTAGTTCTAATAGTGGTTCCAATCTTACACACCTCTAAACAACGGGGACTCACATTCCGCCCCCTCACCCAACTCTTATTCTGAACCCTTGTGGCAGACGTATTAATCCTAACATGAATCGGAGGCATACCTGTAGAACACCCATACATTATCATTGGACAAATTGCATCAACCCTATACTTTGCACTTTTCCTAGTTCTCATCCCATTAGCAGGATGATTGGAAAACAAAGCATTGAAATGAGCTTGCCCTAGTAGCTTAGCCTAAAAGCATCGGTCTTGTAATCCGAAGATCGGAGGTTAAATTCCCCCCTAGCGCCCAGAAAAGAGAGATTTTAACTCCCACCCCTGGCTCCCAAAGCCAGAATTCTAAATTAAACTATCTTCTGATAGTAACATGTATGACTTAGTACATAATATGTAATATATTACATAATGTATTAAGTACATACTTATGTATTATCACCATTCATTTATTTTAACCCCAAAGCAAGTACTAACGTCCAAAACGTGCATAAACCATTTTATTAAAACTCAGAAATTATTTATTTTAACCTGGGAAATAGATATTTCCCCTGAACTTGGCACTCAAATTTTTCCTTGAAATTACCAACTAAGGTTTATTTTAAACATATTAATGTAGTAAGAGACCACCAACTGGTTTAAATTAAGGCATATCATGCATGATAGAATCAGGGACACAATATGTGGGGGTCGCACACTGTGAACTATTCCTGGTATCTGGTTCCTATTTCAGGTACATAACTGTTATAATCCCACATTCGGATAATTATACTGGCATCTGATTAATGGTGTAATTACATACTCCTCGTTACCCAACATGCCGGGCGTTCTTTTATATGCATAGGGTTCTCTTTTTTAGGTTTCCTTTCATTTTGCATTTCAGAGTGCAGGCTCAATAATAATATAAGGTTGAGCAATTCCTTGCTCTAATTAAACTAGGTTAAATATTAAATGACATAACTTAAGAATTACATATTAATAACTCAAGTGCATAACATATTCATCTATTCTTCAACTTATCCTTATATATACGCCCCCCCTTTTGGCTTTTGCGCGACAAACCCCCCTACCCCCTACGCTCAGCAAATCCTGTTATCCTTGTCAAACCCCGAAACCAAAGGAAGGTTCGAGAACGTGCGTGCTACTAAGTTGAGATATGAGTTAGCCATCCGCGTTGTATATATATACATGCACATTGCACACCACATCACCCAAAACCCCCCCAAATATTAGCCTATTAGACCCAACTAAAAATTTTTAGCAATTTCTAATGCTAAAAAATCTAATGTAGATATT